AAGGTAAATATTTTGTTGGTGTTTTAGCGAAGCCTGTTTTTAGCAGGAGTTTCGGTTTTGTTGTCAAAATAAGATAATTGCTCGACGTATGTTAGCGTTTTTTGAGGCTCTAGTTTATATGATCGTGGTGGGGGGGTATTGAAAATACTTGAAATAATTTAAATGTAGTATTTTGGTTACTAAGAAGGCAACCCTTAATTAGTTTTGAGTTGAAAGTTTTGTCCACAGTGTTGGGGGAGTTAACGGTGTGGGGCTGTACTAATACCTTGTAATATTCTAGTATCACAACAGGCGGATTGTTTAAGGAACTACTGGGGCTTTGTGTTAAAATTGTATTTCTGCGATAGCTGGAAAGTTTGGGGCGAGCTATTGGTGTGGCAGGAGAAAAATATTGGTGTATCATGATATAACTTTACCTAGTAAGTCCCGGATAATTTATTGGTGTGTTCGAGCAAAATATTGACATTACTATAATATTACGATATTTTTGTAGATGGTAAGTTTAGGAACTACCTGGGTTTTGTGTTAAGCCCATATTTCTGTAATACGTGGTTAGTCTCGGGCGAAGAATTGATGTTTTAGGGAAGAAATATTGATATTATTACAATATTATTATAATATTACAATAGATGGTGAGTTTTGGGGGGGTCTACGGGGGTTTTGGGTTAAAAATAATTATCTTTACTAAGTTACCAAAGGTTTGTCCTGTTTCCGGGGGGTTTTCAGGCTGTTAACAATCTTAGGGGTTTAGGGGGGTAGGGGGGTTTTTCGCGCGAGAAAAAGGGGCGATCAAGGGGAAGATAGAATAAACAAGCACATCCTTATGCACATGATATCAATTAATGTTATTCTTCTAATAAAGTCTTATTACATTGATACTATTGTACGGGAGAGCAAGAAAAGTGCTCACCCTTTGAACGTTTCGGTTGGCTGGATGCACTCTGAAATGCCAAGTGAAAGGAAAAAAAAAAGAGAACCCCTTACCCGCTGGAGTGAACGCCCGGCTTGCTGGGTAACGAGTCGTATGTATTATCAACATTAACTTATGTAAGTGTCGATGAAAGTGTGGGGAATAATATCAATTAATGGCCCTGAAGTAGGAACCAAATGCCAGGAATAATTCACCGAGTGAAACCCCCACAATTTTTGTCCCTCACCTTCAATAACCGTTATCATTAAGAAATCACCGGTTGGTAGGCTCTTACTACATAGGATTTTGATATGAAGAGATTTTGAGTCTTGGTATAACTCGACTGATGAATGTTATACTCGATCTTAAGTCTCGATTATTCCGTGACTTCAAGTCATGTAAATATTAGTAGTAGGTTAGGTTTTAGTATTTTTTTTAGAAAAGTGGTGATGAATGAGTGGTACATTACTAGATTAGCTTATTATACATGAATGTCTTAGTACATTACACAATATGGTTACTATAAATATATGGTGTTATTACATACATGTACATAGGAACTCTTCATGAGCATTTATTATGTCACAAAGAATAGTTTAGTGCTAGAATCCTAGCTTTGGGAGTTAGGGGTAGGAGTTGAAATCTCCTTTCTTTGAGCAGTAGGGAGGACTTTAACCTCCGACGGTCAGTTTACAAGACTGGGGCTCTGGACGCTGAGCTACTAGTGCAGTTTCATCCAAGGACTTTGTTTTCCATTCAACCTGCTGTTGGAATAAGGACTAGGAAGAGGGAGAAGTAAATAAGAGATGCTACTTGACCAATGATTACAAAAGGGTGCTCTACGGGTATTCCTCCAATTCAAGTCAGAATTATTACGTCAGCTACTAAGGATCAGAACAAAAACTGTGTTACAGGGCGGAACATGAGACTACGTTGTTTGGAAGTGTGTAGGAAGGGGACAAGTATAAGGACTAGGATGGAGAATAAAAGGGCAAGTACACCCCCAAGCTTGTTTGGGATGGAGCGGAGAATGGCGTAGGCAAATAAGAAATATCACTCTGGCTTAATGTGTGGGGGTGTAACAAGTGGGTTTGCAGGAGTAAAGTTGTCAGGATCTCCTAGAAGGTTGGGGGAGAATAGGGCAAGGGAGGCCAGGGCTGTAAGAAGGACTGCAAAGCCCAAAAGGTCTTTGTATGTGAAGTAGGGGTGGAATGGGACTTTATCGGAGTTTGAGTTTAATCCGGTGGGGTTGTTTGAGCCAGTCTCGTGGAGGAAAAGTAGATGAATTACTGTGGCGGCTGCGATAATGAAGGGGAAAAGGAAGTGGAATGCAAAGAAGCGGGTGAGTGTGGCGTTATCTACAGAAAAGCCGCCTCAGATTCATTGGACGAGGGAGCCCCCAACATAGGGGACTGCAGACAGAAGGTTGGTAATGACGGTTGCACCTCAAAATGACATTTGTCCTCAAGGGAGGACGTATCCAACGAAAGCGGTCATTATTACGAGGAGGAGAAGTACAACACCGATAGTTCATGTTTCTTTATAAAGGTAGGAACCATAGTAGAGACCACGGCCGATGTGAAGGTAAATGCAAATGAAAAAGAATGATGCGCCATTGGCATGAATGCTTCGGATAAGTCAGCCGTAGTTAACATCTCGACAGATGTGTGCAACGGATGTGAAGGCAGTAGCAATATCTGATGTGTAGTGTATGGCTAAGAATAAGCCGGTAGCGATCTGAGTTACTAAGCAGAGCCCCAAGAGAGACCCGAAGTTTCATCAGACAGAGATGTTGGAGGGGGCTGGGAGGTCCACTACAGCATCATTTGCGATTTTAAGAAGGGGGTGGGATTTACGGAGATTGGCCATTACGGTTCTTGTAGTTGAATAACAACGGTGGTTTTTCAAGCCATTAGTCCTGGTTAAAGTCCTGGCAGGAATTATGGCTTTTGTTATATATTTTATTTTATTTTTCTTCGTGCTGGGGTTAGTTGCAGTTGCTTCTAATCCATCCCCCTACTATGCCGCTTACGGCTTAGTTGTGGTAGCTGGGATGGGGTGTAGTGTGTTAATTGGGCATGGGGCTCCTTTCTTATTTATAATTCTATTCCTAATTTATCTGGGCGGGATGTTGGTTGTGTTTGCATTCGCAGTAGCGATAGCTTCTGAGCCGCATCCGGTTGGTTGAAATTCTTGGGCAGTATTGGGTTACGGGCTTGTTTACATGGCAGCTACCGCTGCAGTTGCGGGGGTACTTCGAGGGGGATGGTATGAGTCGTCTTGGGTGACAGTAGATGGATTTGGGGAGACTGAGCTGTTTCGGGGTGATCTCGGTGGGGTGGCCATGGTATATGGTTCTGGGGGAGGGCTTCTAGTTATTAGTGCGGGGGTATTGCTTTTAACGCTTTTTGTGGTCCTTGAGATTAGCCGGCCCATGTGCCGAGGGACGTTGCGAGCAATAAGGGCGAGTGTTAAAAGGAAGAGGGTCAGATAGGTTTTGATTATTCCTCGTTGGATGTTGCTTGCTGTAGAGACTAGTGGGAGGTTGAAAGATACAACGGCTTTGGGGCCTGCTTTCTCTAATCAGGTTTGATCCACTATTTGGTTGGCGATGTCTTGGCCGAGAACGAGGCCTAGTTTAGGGGTTAGTCGGTGTACAATGGCAGGGAAAAAGCCTAGCATATTAGAGAAGTTGTGTACGTTTAAGATAGGGGTTGATTTAAATTGTTTGTTGGTTAACATGGCAAGTTCTATGGCAACAAGTAGGCCGATGATTGTAACTGCAAGGGCAGCTAGTTTTAGGAGGGGAGGCATGGACATCACTGGGGTTTTTAGGGGTGTGATATTTGAGGTAATTAGGAGTCCTGCAATGATACTCCCCCATGCCAGGCGCTTAAGTGGGTTAATTACTGCGGGGTTGTTTTCGTTGATAGGGGATAGTGGGTTAAATCGGGGGTGGCCTATAGGCACAAAGAAGACTACACGGAAGCTGTAGATTGCTGTAAAAGAGGTGGCCAGGAGGGTAAGGGTTAGGGCTCAGGCGTTTAAATGGGAGGTGTTTAATGCTTCGATGATGGCATCTTTAGAGAAGAAACCAGCTAAGAAGGGGGTGCCCGTAAGTGCGAGGCTCCCGATTGTTAAACAAGATGATGTAAAGGGCGCAAGGTGGTGTATGCCTCCCATTTTTCGGATGTCTTGCTCGTCGTTGAGGCTATGAATAATAGACCCTGAGCAAAGAAATAGTATGGCTTTAAAGAAGGCGTGTGTACAGATGTGTAGAAATGCTAGTTGTGGTTGGTTTAGTCCGATGGTTACTATCATGAGTCCAAGCTGGCTGGATGTAGAAAATGCGACGATTTTTTTAATGTCATTTTGTGTTAAAGCGCAGGTTGCAGTGAATAGGGTTGTGAGGGCTCCGAGACAGAGACAGGTTGTTAGGGCAATTGGGTTGTTTTCCAGAAGTGGGCTCATTCGTACCAGCAGGAAGATGCCGGCCACGACTATTGTGCTAGAATGAAGTAGGGCAGATACCGGTGTAGGACCTTCCATGGCCGATGGTAACCAAGGGTGGAGCCCAAATTGAGCTGACTTCCCGGTTGCTGCGATGATTAGCCCAATGAGGGGATATGTTAAGTCCATGTCTTTAGAAGTTGCGAAGATTTGTTGTATTTCTCAGGAGTTCAGGTTTGTTGCTATTCAAGCTATGGCGAAGATTAGTCCGATGTCTCCGACTCGGTTATATAGTACTGCTTGAAGTGCTGCAGTATTGGCGTCTGCGCGTCCGTATCATCACCCGATGAGGAGGAAGGACATGATCCCTACGCCCTCTCAGCCAATAAAGAGTTGAAATATATTGTTTGCAGTTACTAGGATGATTATGGCAATAAGAAAGGTTAGAAGGTACTTAAGAAAGCGGTTTACGTGTGGGTCAGCGTGTATGTATCATGAGGCGAACTCCAGAATGGATCAAGTAACGTAGAGGGCAATTGGTGTAAAAATAATGGAATAAAAGTCAAATTTAAGGCTAATGTTGATGTTGAAGGTGTTAGTGTTTATTCAGGCTCAGTTAGTAACAATTGTCTCGGCCCCCTCATTAAGGAATAGGGCGAGGGGCAGGAGGCTAACAAAGAAAGCTATCTTTACAGCTGTTTTGACATGAGATGTAGCTCATTGAGGCCCCTGAGGTGTAGGACGAAAGGTGGTGGCCAGGGGGTAGGCTAGTAATGCAAAGATTGTAATCAAGCTTGATGAGATCATTAGGGAGGTGGGGTGCATAGCTGCTACTTGGATTTGCACCAAGAGTTTTTGGTTCCTAAGACCAACGGATGAGCTGTTATCCTTTAGGAGCTCTTCGAGTGAGCCTGGGGGTCCAACCAAAGGTCGTGGGAATTAGCAGTTCCCATTGCTGCGAGCCTCTCTCGGTGGGAAAAGGGGGTTTAACCCTTATTTCTAGAATCACAATCTAGTGTTTTTGTTGAAACTATTCCTACAGGCAGTTCAGCCTCAGATCAGCTCGGGTTTAAGTACGAGAAGCACAAGAGGAATAAGGTGAAGTGCAATAAGGAGATGTTCTCGGGTGTGTGAGGGTTCAAGTGCAATCACATGTGTTGGGAGAGGGCCTCGTTGAGTTATTAAGAACATATAGAGGCTGTAGCCAGCGGTAATGAGGGTTCCGGACCCTGTTAGTGCGAGCGTTCACCAGGATCAGTCAAAGAGGGAGGTGATAATTATTAGCTCCCCCATGAGGTTGGGTAGTGGTGGTAGGGCTAGGTTGGCTAGACTTGAAACGAATCATCAGGTGGCTATTAGGGGCAGTGCTACTTGCAGTCCTCGTGCCAAAACTATTGTGCGGCTGTGAGTCCGCTCATAGTTTGTATTTGCTAGGCAGAATAGGGCTGAGGAGGTAAGGCCGTGAGCAATCATAAGTGTTAGTGCCCCCGTGAGACCTCAGGGGGATTGAATGAGAATTCCTCCGGCTACGAGGCCCATGTGGCTAACAGAGGAATAGGCAATTAACGACTTAAGGTCGGTTTGTCGTAGACAAATTGAGCCAGTTATGATTACACCTCAAAGTGCGAAGATAATGAATGGGTAGCTTAGTTCTTTAGTTAGGGGCTCTAGTATTGTTATTATGCGGATTATGCCGTAACCTCCCAGCTTAAGCAAAACTGCTGCAAAAATTATTGAGCCTGCAATTGGGGCTTCAACGTGTGCTTTTGGAAGTCACAGGTGAACACCGTAAAGTGGTATTTTAACCAGGAAAGCTAGCAGACATCCGGCTCACCATAATTTGTCTGCATAGGATGACAGGGCAAGTGGGTCTGTATAGTGGAGTGTTAATAATGAGAGAGTTCCGGATGTATTTTGGAGTAAGAGTAAGGCAACAAGAAGGGGAAGTGAGCCTGCTAGTGTATAAAAGAGGAAGTAGGTTCCTGCGTTTAGGCGCTCTGTTTGGTTACCTCAGCGGGTAATAATAATCAGTGTGGGGATAAGGGTAGCTTCAAATATTACGTAGAACATTACTAGTTCTGTGGCGCTGAATGCTAGGATCAGGAAAAACTGGAGTGAGGCGAGAAGTGAGATGTATATGCGCTGCCGATTCAGGGGCTCTGAGGCTGTGTGTTTTTGGCTTGCCAAGATTATTAGGGGAAGTAGTCAACATGTTAGAACGAGAAGTGGTGTTGACAAGGAGTCGGTGGCTATAAATAGGTTGAGTGAGGTTCAGCCGGTTTCCGAGAGGTTCTTTAATCATGAAAGGCTAGCTAGGGAGATGCAAAAGCTATATAACAGAGTTATGAGTCAAAGCCAGCTAGGTTTAAGTAGTCAGGCTGTTGGAATTAGCATAAGTGTTGGGATTAGAATTTTTAGCATTGGAGGAGGTTTAAGCTTTGTAGTCGGTCAGTTCCGTGGGTTCGGGCAGTGGCTGCCAGAAGAGCGAGCCCGGCGCTTGCTTCACAGGCTGAAAATGCGAGTAGAAGTAGCGGGGATGCTGAAAAGTTGGTTGAGTCTAGTTGCAGCGTTCAGAGGGAAAGGCCAATAAATAGGGACAGTATTATACCTTCAAGGCACAGTAGTGCGGAAAGGAGGTGGGACCGGTGGAATGCCAGGCCTGTTGAACCTAGAAAAAAGGCTGAGGAGAAGGCAAAGTGTGTTGGGGTCATTAAGCGGTTGCGGATTTAAACCACAAGTTTTTGAGCCGAAATCAAATGTTTTTCTTAGACTAACCACCTATTCAGCCCATTCTAGGCCTCCTTGCACTCACTCATAGATGAGGCCAAGGGTTAGGAGTGATAGAACCACTGTGGCTCAGGTAAATGTAAGTAGGGGGGATGTCAATTGATCACCTCAGGGGAGAGGGAGGAGAAGGGCAATTTCTAAGTCGAAGAGAAGAAAGAGGATAGCGATGAGAAAAAATCGCATTGAGAAAGGTAGTCGGGCGGAACCAATGGGGTCAAAGCCACACTCGTATGGTGACAGTTTTTCATAGTCTGGTGTAATTTGGGGGAGTCAAAAGGATACAATGGCAAGAACTGTTGAGAGGAGGGCGGTAATTGAAATGATGGTTAGAAGAAGGCTCATTATCTTCCCTTGGATTTTAACCAAGACCAGGTGATTGGAAGTCACTTATACTAGATTTGATACTAGGAAGATTAAGATCCTCATCAGTAGATAGAGATATAGAGGAAGAGTCAGACAACGTCTACAAAGTGTCAGTATCATGCGGCTGCCTCAAAGCCAAAATGGTGGTCGGATGTAAAGTGGTGAAGTACTTGGCGTAACAGACAAACGGCTAAGAAAGAGGTGCCAATTAAAACGTGAAGTCCGTGGAAGCCAGTGGCAACAAAGAATGTGGCACCGTACACTCCGTCTGCAATGGTGAATGGAGCTTCGTGGTATTCAAGGCCTTGTAGGAAGGTGAAGTACCCCCCGAGTAAGATTGTGAGAGCAAGAGATTGGATAGCTTGTTTTCGTTCACCCTCCATAATGCTGTGGTGTGCTCATGTAACAGTTACGCCAGAGGCAAGCAGTACTGCTGTGTTAAGAAGTGGGACTTCAAATGGGTCTAGAGGGGTAATACCTGCGGGGGGTCAGAAACCCCCTAGCTCGGGGGTTGGTGCGAGGCTTGAGTGGTAAAAAGCCCAGAAGAAGCCTAAGAAAAATAGGACTTCTGAGGTAATAAAAAGGATTATACCGTATCGGAGGCCTTTTTGAACCGGAGGGGTGTGGTGTCCTTGAAATGTTCCTTCTCGAATAACATCTCGTCATCACTGGAAGACTGTTAAAGTAAGAAGAATTGTCCCAATAGTTATTAGGGTGGTAGAGTGGAAGTGGAATCAGATAGCAAGGCCAGATGTTATCAATAGGGCAGCGATAGCCCCCGTGAGGGGTCATGGGCTAGGGTCAACTATGTGGTACGGGTGCGCTTGAGGGGCCATTAGACGTTTTCTTGTAGGTAAAGACTCAGGAGTAAAACGAAGACATAGGCCTGAATTATAGCAACGGCAACTTCTAGGAGAGTGAGGAGAAAGAGAACTGTTGCTGTTAGAATAGCAACCACAGGCATGAGCGGAAGAAGGACGAAGGCAGCTGTTGCAATGAGTTGAATGAGCAGGTGGCCAGCTGTAAGATTTGCTGTAAGTCGAACACCAAGGGCGAGAGGTCGAATAAATAGGCTAATTGTTTCGATAATGATTAGGACGGGGATGAGAGGGGTGGGGGTCCCTTCTGGAAGGAGGTGGCCTAGAGCGACTGTCGGTTGATTCCGCATACCAATAATTACAGTTGCCAATCAGAGTGGGACTGCGAGGCCAAGGTTAAGTGAGAGTTGAGTGGTGGGTGTAAATGTGTACGGTAGGAGTCCGAGCATATTGATAGAGATGAGGTAAAGCATTAGTGAGGCAAATAAGATAGCTCATTTGTGTCCGGCGGGGTTTAGTGGGAGAAGAAGTTGAGATGTAAAACCGCTAATAAATCACCCTTGAAGTGAAACTATACGGTTGTTTAATCAGCGAGAGACAGGGGCTGGGAATAGGGTTCAGGGCAGCGTAATTGCTAGCGCAATTAGGGGGATACCAAGGAATACGGGGGACATAAATTGGTCAAAGAAGCTTAGTATCATGGTCAGTTTCAGGGTTCTGTTTTAGGTTTTTGTGTGCTTTGAGAGGTTGGCTCGTTGGGGTAAGTATGAGCTAAAACTTTTGGGGGAATAACAGTTAAAAGGATTATTCAAGAGAAAACCAAAATTGCAAATCAGGGTGCGGGATTCAGTTGGGGCATGTCGCTAGGGGTGGTTGTTAGGCACCAGTCTTTAGCTTAAAAGGCTAACGCTTGTACTTATTAGCTTCTTAGCGAGGCGTCTTCAATTATTAGCGAAGACCAGTCTTCAAAGTGGTCAAGTGGGACTGCTTCTACAACGACGGGTATAAAACTATGGTTCGCCCCGCAAATCTCAGAGCATTGGCCGTAGAAGACGCCCGGTCGGCTAACAATAAAGGTTGCTTGGTTTAATCGGCCAGGCACAGCATCAACTTTTACGCCGAGCGAGGGGACTGCTCAGGAATGTAAGACATCTTCAGCTGAAATAAGGACTCGAATTGGGGATTCGACGGGAATTACCATTCGGTGGTCTGCTTCAAGCAGTCGGAATTGCCCAGGGGTTAGGTCTTGTGTTGGAATCATATAGGAGTCAAAACCAAGGTCTTGGTAGTCTGTATATTCGTAGCTTCAGTATCATTGGTGGCCTAAGGCTTTGATTGTTAGGTGGGGGTCGTTAATTTCGTCCATTAAGTATAAAATGCGGAGAGACGGCAGGGCGATGAGAATTAGGATAATAGCTGGGAGAACTGTCCAGATTACTTCAATTTCTTGAGAATCTAATACAAGTTTGTCGGTTAGTTTGGCCGTGACCATTGCCACAATAATATAAAGCACTATTGCGCTGATGAGAATGACAATTATTAAGGCGTGATCGTGGAAGTGAAGTAGTTCTTCTATTAGGGGGGAAGCTGCGTCCTGAAACCCCAGTTGTGACGGATGTGCCATTGTGTTCAAGATACGCGGGGGTTTAACCCACAATTCTGCCTTGACAAGGCAGTGTTATAACGTTTTACTAGTATCTTATTGGTGTGTTGTGAAGAAAGTGACAGAGCGGTTATGTGGTTGGCTTGAAACCAATTGATGGGGGTTCAACTCCTCCCTTTCTCGTTAGTTGTTCGAGTTTATACGAACTTGAACGAATGCGGGCTCCTCAAATGTGTGGTAGGGTGGGGGGCAGCCGTAAAGTCATTCAATATTAGTTGAAGTTAATTCTACTGCTCCGACTTCTCGTTTGGCTGTGAATGCTTCTCAAATAATAAACAAAAATAAAATCACAGCGACGAGGGACATTAGTGACCCGATCGATGAGACAGTATTTCAAAGGGTGTATGCATCTGGGTAGTCCGAGTACCGTCGAGGCATTCCGGCCAGGCCAAGGAAGTGCTGGGGGAAGAATGTAAGATTAACTCCTACAAATATAAGGCCAAAGTGGATTTTTGTTCATGCGGAGTGAAGGGTATATCCTGTAAAAAGGGGGAATCAGTGTACGAAGGCGGCAACGATTGCAAACACAGCACCCATAGATAGTACATAGTGGAAGTGGGCTACTACATAGTATGTGTCGTGAAGAACGATGTCTAGAGAGGAGTTAGCTAAAACAATACCAGTAAGGCCGCCTACTGTAAATAGGAAAATGAAGCCGAGAGCCCACAGAAGCGGGGTTTCTCATTTAATGCTTCCTCCATGAAGGGTTGCGAGTCAGCTAAAGACTTTAACGCCTGTTGGGATGGCGATAATCATTGTGGCAGAAGTAAAGTAGGCTCGTGTGTCCACATCTATTCCAACCGTAAACATGTGATGGGCCCATACGATGAAGCCCAGCAGTCCGATAGCTATCATAGCCCAGACTATGCCCATGTAGCCAAAGGGTTCTTTCTTACCTGCATAGTATGCAACAATGTGGGAAATCATTCCGAAGCCGGGAAGAATTAAAATGTATACCTCTGGGTGGCCAAAGAATCAGAATAGGTGTTGATAGAGGATGGGGTCACCTCCTCCGGCGGGGTCAAAGAAAGTTGTGTTTAGGTTACGGTCTGTGAGCAGCATTGTGATGCCAGCGGCTAAGACTGGAAGGGAAAGGAGAAGAAGAACGGCTGTGATTAGTACTGCCCACACGAATAGTGGAATTTGGTATATAGTAACCGCTGTAGGTTTCATATTGATAATGGTGGTAATAAAGTTGATTGCCCCCAGGATTGATGAAATCCCGGCAAGGTGAAGGGAGAAGATTGTGAGGTCTACGGACGCTCCGGCGTGTGCTAAATTTCCAGCCAGCGGAGGATATACGGTTCACCCAGTCCCAGCCCCGGCTTCTACGCCTGAAGAGGCTAAGAGAAGGAGAAAAGATGGGGGTAAAAGTCAGAAACTCATGTTGTTTATCCGGGGGAAAGCCATGTCAGGGGCCCCGATCATTAGAGGGATAAGTCAGTTCCCAAATCCTCCAATCATAATTGGTATTACTATAAAGAAGATTATTACAAAGGCGTGTGCGGTAACGATCACGTTATAGATCTGATCGTCTCCCAGGAGAGCCCCAGGTTGGCTGAGTTCTGCTCGAATGAGTAGACTTAGGCCTGTCCCCACTATTCCGGCTCAGGCACCAAATACGAGATAGAGGGTGCCGATGTCTTTGTGATTGGTCGAGAAAAATCAACGTGTGATTGCCACAGGTAGGATGGCTGAGTTAAGCGGTGGATTGTAGACCCATAGACAGAGGTTCAAGCCCTCTTCTTATCAAGCTCTGGGGTGTTACATATTAGATTGCAAATCTGAAGAAGCAGGCTAATCGCCTGCCGGGGCTTTTTCCCGCCTTTTACTGGTTAAACTAGGCGGGAAAAAGTAGATAGATGCTCGCCGGATTGGGCGCTTAGCTGTTAACTAAGATTTTGTAGGATCAAGGCCTTCCTATCTAGAAAGGCTTTAGCTTAATTAAAGTGTTTGCTTTGCACGCAGAAGATGTGGGGTAATATCCCGCAAGTCTTAACAGGGACTGAGAGATTTTCACTCACGCTGACGGCTTTGAAGGCCGTTGGTCTAATTGCTAGCCTAAGTCCCTAGGCTATGAGGAGAGCTACGGCAGCAGGTGCTAATGGGAGGAGAAGCGTAGTTGCCGCAGTGGAAATGGCGAGGGGAAGGGTGAATTGGGGGGTGGAGAATCGTCAGGGGGTCATGCCAATGAGGTTATTGGGGAATATTGTTAGGGTCATAGCATATGAGAGTCGGAGGTAGAAGTAGAGGCTTAAGAGTGCGGTTAATGCAGCGAGGGTAGCAAGTGCTGGCAGGTCTTGTTTAGTGAGTTCTTGAAGAATAAATCATTTTGGTATGAAGCCTGTTAGTGGTGGGAGGCCTCCGAGGGAGAGTAAAACAAGGGGTGCGAGGGCTGTAAGGGCGGGAGTTTTGGCTCAAGAGATTGCGAGTGCATTAACGGTAGTGGCTTTGTTTACTTTGAAGATAAGGAAGGCTGAGAAGGTCATAGTAAGATATGTCAGGAGTGCAAGGAGGCTCAGGAGAGGTGAAAATTGAAGAATAAGTATTATTCAGCCAAGGTGAGCGATTGAGGAGTAGGCAAGGACTTTGCGTAGCTGAGTTTGGTTGAGGCCACCTCAGCCGCCAATAAGGGCAGAGAGAAGGCCAATGATGATTAGAGGGGTGGGGTTGGTTGTTTGAATTTGTAGCAATAGGGCAAATGGTGCAAGCTTTTGTCAGGTTGACAAAATAAGACCAGTGGTGAGGTTTAAGCCCTGAAGGACTTCGGGAAGTCAAGAGTGTATAGGTGCTAGTCCGATTTTTAGTGCTAGAGCAATTACAACTATGGTTGTGGGGAGTGGGTGGGTTATCTGTTGAATATCTCATTGGCCGGTGATTCAAGCGTTGGTGGTGCTTGCAAACAGGAGAGTGGCGGCTGCTGTGGCTTGTGCCAGGAAGTATTTAGTAGTGGCTTCGACTGCCCGAGGGTGATTATGTTGGGCTATTAGTGGGACAATGGCTAGTGTATTAATCTCAAGGCCCATTCATGCGAGAAGCCAGTGTGAGCTTGCAAATGTGAGTGTTGTACCTAGGCCCAAACCAAATAGAAGGGTGGACAAGATGTAGGGGTTCATTAGCAAAGGCAGGGTTTTAACCTACATGGTTGGGGTATGGGCCCAAGAGCTTGATTAGCTGACTTTACTAGGAAGTGGTGTAGAGGAAGCACGAAGAGTTTAATCTCTTCAGGTTGGGTTCGATCCCCTTCTTTCTAAGGAGTTGGGGGGACTTTAACCCCCATGATACACTCTATCAAAGTGGCCCCTAAATTCAGGCACAGCTCCTGTGCTTACAGCTGAGGTGGAAGGCCAGCGAATGCAATAGGGAGCGCTAAGTGTCAAATAACCAGCGCCAGTGTTAGTGGGAGAAAATTTTTTCAAATAAGGTGCATAAGTTGGTCGTAACGGAACCGCGGGTACGAAGCTCGGACTCAGAGAAAAACAACTGATAGGAGGGCTGCTTTAGTTATCAAGTTGATGCTTGTTAATTCTGGGATGTTTGGAATGTGTGAAGCGCCTAAAAATAGTGTTGCGGACAGTGTGTTTATTAGGAGAATATTTGAATATTCGGCCAAAAAGAACAAAGCGAAGGGCCCTCCTGCGTACTCTACGTTGAAGCCTGAGACGAGTTCAGACTCCCCCTCTGTTAGGTCGAAGGGTGCACGGTTTGTTTCGGCGAGGGTGGAGATGTATCATATGGCAGCCAGGGGTCATGCAGGTACTACTAGTCAGATAGCTTCTTGGGCTGTGTTGAAGGTTTGGAGTGTGAAGCCTCCTGCAAAGATAATGATGCTGAGTAAGATGAGACCAAGGCTAACTTCGTAAGAAATTGTTTGTGCAACAGCACGGAGTGCTCCCATTAGAGCATATTTTGAATTGGATGCTCAGCCTGACCCGAGGATGGAGTATACTGCAAGGCTAGATAGGGCTAGAATAAACAAAATACCGAGGTTAAGGTCTACGACAGGGTACGGGAAGGGTATAGGTGCTCAGAGTGCAAGGGCTAGGGTAAGTGCGAGTATGGGTGATAAAAGGAATAAGACTGGTGAGGAGGTTGAAGGGCGAACGGGTTCCTTGATGAAAAGTTTTACGCCGTCAGCAATAGGTTGAAGGAGGCCGTAAGGCCCAACGATGTTAGGACCTTTTCGTAGTTGCATGTAGCCTAGCACTTTTCGTTCAAGGAGGGTTAGGAATGCTACGGCTAACAAGACGGGTACAATAAAGGCTAGTGGGTTAATAATATGCGTAATGAGGGTTGAAATCATAGTTAAGGAGAGGACTTGAACCTCTGTGGAAAGGGCTTAGGTCTTTTGCATTAGCCGGGCTCTGCCACCCCAACTTACTGTTATCTCCAGCAAAGTGGATATGCCCTTTTGCCTAGTTTAGATTTTTTCATTAGGTGGGGGTGAGGCGTACTTTTAGCATGGGCCCCTTCTTTTCGGTCCTTTCGTACTAGAAAAGATCATGTCATAGATAGAAACTGACCTGGATTACTCCGGTCTGAACTCAGATCACGTAGGACTTTAATCGTTGAACAAACGAACCCTTAATAGCGGCTGCACCATTAGGATGTCCTGATCCAACATCGAGGTCGTAAACCCCCTTGTCGATATGGGCTCTAAAAGGGGATTGCGCTGTTATCCCTAGGGTAACTTGGTTCGTTGATCGGTATTACCGGATCAGTTTGGTCAGAATTTCTGCTGGTTAGAGCCGTTGCTCTGGCTTGCGGGAGAAGAAGTAACTTAGGGGTGTGCTCCCCTTCCACGTGGGGGTTTTGTATTCCCCATGGTCGCCCCAACCGAAGACATCAAGGCAGGTTCCACTTAGTTCAGGCCCTTAGCGGGGGTTATTTGACATGGGCCACCTGTGTGTCTAAAGCTCCATAGGGTCTTCTCGTCTTATGGTTTCATCCCCGCTTCTGCACGGGGAGATCAATTTCATTGACCGGGGGAAGGAGACAGTTAAGCCCTCGTTATGCCATTCATACAGGTCTTCATTTAAAAGACAAGTGATTACGCTACCTTTGCACGGTCAAAATACCGCGGCCGTTGAACTAAGTCGTCACTGGGCAGGCGGGACCTCTTATACTGTGGTTATGCAAGAGGCGATGTTTTTGGTAAACAGGCGAGGCTTGGGGTATGTTTGCCGAGTTCCTTCTCCCCCTTTTGGTCTTTCCTTTTGGGCACACCAGTGTGGGGTTAACGGGTTTACATTGGATGTTTTTCTGGCCTAAATTTGTGGTGGTTTCCAATACCCTCTTTGATTGGGGCCGTTAAGATTCGGTGGGGGGTCCGTTCCGACTTACACATGTGCAAGGAGAAAGTGGTTGTACTCTCTTATTACTCATATTAGCATAGTCGTTCCTATGTGGTGCATAGGAGGGCCTGTTAAATGTGGGGGATTAAGATAGGGTTATCGGTATAACGGGAGGGCTTCATGTCTGAGCTTTAACGCTTTCTGTTAAGGTGGCTGCTTTTAGGCCCACTAAGACATCTGTCCTTATTTGAATATGATCTTTTATCCTGCTGGGAAAGTTGTGTCTTTGTTTCAAAGGGGCTGTACCCCCTTTGACTAACACCCCTGGTTTCTCATTGCATCTGAAGGGTTAAATAAAGTGCATGAGTGGAGAATCCAGGGGGCTGAACTTCTATTCAATTCACAGGCAACCAGCTATAACTGAGTTCGGTAGGTTTGTCACCTCTACTCAAAGCTCTTCCCACTCTTTTGCCACAGAGACGGGTTCGCCCTATAAATAGGCTGTCTTGGAGTAGCTCACTCAGTTTCGGGGTTACAAACTTTAGGGTCTCTTTGCTTGAAAGTGCTAGCTAAATCATGATGCAAAAGGTACGAGGTATAAGCTCTGCTTCTTTAAGCTTTACTGGGCTTTTTCATCTCTCTTTCAGCTTTCCCTTGCGGTACTTTTTCTATTGCTCCAAATTTCCTTTTTTATCGCCTGGACTTAGGTGGGAGAATGGTTTAGCTACGTGGGTGTTTCGTGCTTTAGGGGTTATGAATGGGGGTTTGTTGTGTTAAGGGGTGGGGCTAGCTAGTAGGCGTCAGGGTGATCCGAGTTGCACGGACGTCTTCTCGGTGTAAGTGAGATGCTGTATCTATCTTAGCTACACTCTGATTTTTCCAAGTACACCTTCCGGTACACTTACCATGTTACGACTTTCCTCCCCTTCGCGGTCTGTTGGCTTTTAATTAGGTTTATTCAGGATGCTTGGGGAGGGTGACGGGCGGTGTGTGCGCGCTTTAGGGCCAGTTTCAGCGGGACGCTCTATTTCCTGCTTACTGCTAAATCCTCCTTCAGCTGCATGTTTCAATGCAACATTCGTGTTTGCTATGCTTAGCAAATGTAGCCCATTTCTTCCCCCCTCATTCACTACACCTCGACCTGACGTTTTGGGCTGTGCCAATTTTGCTTACTGTAAACCCTTCACAGGGTAAGCTGACGACGGTGGTATATAGGCGGACAAAACAAGAGAGGGTGAGGTTTAACGGGGGTTATCGGTTCTAGAACAGGCTCCTCTAGGTGGATGTTAAGCACCGCCAAGTCCTTTGGGTTTTAAACTGACGTTCATAATCCCCGGGCGGATATGGAGTGTATGGTGCAATCGATGTTTAGGGCTAAGCATAGTGGGGTATCTAATCCCAGTTTGTTCCTTAGCTTTCGTGGGTTCAGGATAAGTAGAGCTACTTTCGTAATTGGGTTTCATACTTTCGGGTGCGTATAACAGCTTTGAAAGCGTTCGGCTCTAGTTTAGTAAATCCCCTAACCACTCTTTACGCCGTTGTTTGTCAACTTGGGCCTCTCGTATAACCGCGGTGGCTGGCACGAGTTTTACCGGCCCTCTTAACCTTAACTAAGTCAAGTTTTCACTTATGGCTTAATATTTATCACTGCTGAGGTCCCTTGAGGGTGTGGCTAAGCAAGGCGTCGTGGGCTAGCTGGGCTTGTGCCTGATACCGGCTCCTAGTTCCCAAGCAGGGAGTTGTGGGCATTCTCACAGGGGGGCGGATACTTGCATGTGTAAGTTTAGTTAGAGTCGACACTAAAGTCAGGACCAAGCCTTTGTGCTCCCGGGGCTTTCTAGGGCCCATCTTAACATCTTCAGTGTTATGCTTTAATTAAGCTACGTTAGC